GATTCTATATGAACCAATGGATCGTGACAAGTCGTTACTACTAGCAATGACTTCCTCTTTCATTACTTCATTCTTTCCATATCCCTCTCCTTTGTTCTCAGTTACTCATCAAATGGCACTCAGTTCATATCTTTAAGTTCGATCATTGACAAGGTTCAAAGAAAGGGTGGGCCATTGATAAAGAATCGATGGAAAACCACAATGCTAGCAGATGGCGGGCCTCCGCTTTTCTTTTCATTAATGAAACCCGCCAGTTATTATTATTATGAACTCAAATAAAAGGACAAAAAATTTGGATTTAGAAGGCTTGTTCAAAAGAAAAAAAGACGTGGGTGGCATTATGACTGGGGTGTCAGTTAGAAAGGTTCAACCAATGTTCGTTCAATCAAGCAGCATTCTTTTTTTCTTAACTTAAGGAGAGGGAAGAGGGCTTTCTAAGAAGGGCTTGGGACCTATGAACAGAACAACACAACAAAATGATGAAATGAAGAAGAATGAACGGGAGGCATCGGAGGAAGGACTGACGAACTTGTTACTTGTGTTTGGTTAACTACTTTACTGACTTGGGGTTCTTTCTCGTAAGTGGTATACCTACACCCCGCACGCACACTCACTATATCTATATACGTCAAACTTTGACGCCTTTAAGTACTAGTGGCGTAGCAGTTCTAATAACTCAACTCAGCAGAGATTACTTTCTTATAAACAGGAGAGTGGCGTAGCAGTTCTAAGTCGATTAGCGGCCTTCACTCCTATCTTTCCTCCGCTTCGGATGCCATATGTCTTCTACTCCTCTCCAGCAAGAAAACGTATGTGCAGCAAGAAAACGTATGCGCGTTAGCGCAACGGCTTTCGCGCTAGTGCGCTCATCCGTCTTGCTTTAGGCTTTCGCGCTAGCGCACTCACCCCTTGCTTGGTTAGTAAAGCGAGTTGCTCCGCTCCTCGCTTCGTTACTTAAGAGATTACTTTTGGAAAGAAAGGAGAAGAGTTTAACTCGACTATAAACTTCCACTCCAACTAGTTTATATAAGAGTTGCTTAGCAGTTCTAAGTTTATAGTCTCGTTTCGTTACTGTTCTAATTAAAGAAAGTAGCTTCGCTCAATTCCGTTACTTACTTCTATATAGTTCAAACGGCTTGGAACTAGTTTATAGTAGCAGTTCTTCAAGGAAGGAGAGGCGCGGGAGCCATTCGAAGACTATAAGGTGCGCTTACCCGCTGCTTGGTTCGTTGCTTGGTCCTTTCAATGATTTGACTTTAAGCAACAAGCCTGAAGGGGACAACCAGGTCATGTGGCGGAGTAGCTAAGCGCTCGTACGCTCGTCAAAGCTGTCTAACCTCCGAAGCAAGCCGTAGCTTCAGATCCAACAGGGCGATAGATCACTTTGCCGGATTGGCCGATTGGATATAGATCCATTATAGCTGGAATACGGGCTTTCACTCCCTTTTTCTTTGTTCCGAGGGGCGAGCCCAGTACTACCTATTCCCGAGAGGCGGGGACCACTCTTGGTAAAGCTCTTACTAAAAGAAGTGCAGTAGACCTATTCATATAGAAGCTGAGGATGCTACCAGATCTTTTCCTCTGCTGCGTGCGGGAGGCGCTGCTTTCTTGGCTGCTAGCTAAACGGGGTGGGATCTAGAGTCAAAAAAGACGAGCTGGCTCAAGATCTGAGGAAAACTTCGGAGCTGCTTTCTTGCATTCAATAGATTGATCCATCTTCGTAAGTAGGTCTTCTATTCATCAATCGTAGAGGCCCTTAAAAGTTCGTAGGCTGAAAGAGCCTTTTTGTCTGTCCGGGGGAGGTTCTTTCCTACGTGAGAAGTGGACAAGCCATTTGACACGCTTTGGACAACTGAATTGGCGCGGACTCTGTGACTTCGAAATAGCGTATGTAATCGAGATGTCAATTCGATCCTGAAATCCCGCTCTTTCGGAAGGGATGGTGTTCCAGAGTCGCTTTCCGGCCCCAGGCCCCTAGCCTGTGAGTTCTAAAAGCTCTCTGCCGCAAGGTAGAGGCACTCCAGTGTGGATTCGAAATGGTCCCGTGACGGACGGTAAGCCGCGGAAGCAAAGCTCACCTACTGACTGATTGAACAGACGAGGGTAGAATTTTCATCTCTTCCAGTTCCAAGCCTTATCTGTTCCTTTTTTGAGGGCAGAAAAGGCACTCGCTCGGGGCTTCGTCCTTTCGGCAGATTGATGCGATCCATCAAAACTGAATGGATTAGGTCCCCTGTAGCTCAATATCCTAACTACCATACTTGCCATTCTTTCGCTTTCATTCGTGCTTTAGAGGCCACGTTCTGTTCTCTAAAGGGTATATATTGCAATTTCTTAATCGTTCCGCCATTCCTGACCAGAGAAAAGAATGTCGTTCCTGGGCCTATAAGACTGCTGATTTGCTTTATTTCTGCTCTTCTCTGTTTACGGGGAATTTGATAGGATAGAGATCGGTCTTATAAGATTGCCTTTAGCCACCCCATCCTGACTGACGCTAGCCTGAATTGAAATTTCTGGTTTCTAGGTGGAAGGAAGTAGGGACAGAATCGAAGGGAAGATGGAATGGGCGTGGATCTTCTCGCTTTTGCTAACCAATAAGACTCTTCTTTATTCACTCTCTTTTATTTTATCGCTTTGGGTTGTGGAACCTACTTCATACTACAGCAAGCCGCAACCGTTGGGGGAGCCACTCCACTGGACCTCCAAAGTCTGGAGGAGCTACGGCTTACAATGGCCACAATCCTCAAGCTGTCTATAACAAACCTTGGGGAAAGCCTACCAAGGGGGCGCACACTTGGGAAGAACTTGCACAGGAGATCCACAAGGGGTCAGAGAGTGCTTCCGCTCCTTATTTTTTTGATAACTGAACTGATGAAAGTTCAGGTGGAAAATAAGGTAACCCAACATGCTCTTCTCATTATTATGAAGTGGAAGTTCCCCGATCGGCCTGACCCGGTCTTCCCTTGGACTTTTATAATATTTGTGAAAAGAAAGCCGACTTCGTATTCCATATTTATATACTATGCCTTTTTAGGAGATCGTTCGTGTACAACAACCTTAACCGCACAAGCCTGGGCTGGGCCTACCTCCATCCCTAGAGGAGCCGTATGAGGTGAAAATCTCACCTACGGTTCTGGAACGGAGATTCTTTCAATTGAATGACGACCGGTCGGCTCAATCCGAAGGAAATTACGCGGAAGCTTTGCAGAATTATTATGAAGCTATGCGACTAGAAATTGATCCCTATGATCGAAGTTATATACTCTATAATATAGGGCTTATCCACACAAGTAATGGAGAACATACGAAATTAAATATTATTTTTTAGCACTAGAACGAAAGCCATTCTTACCACAAGCTTTTAATAATATGGCCGTGATCTGTCATTACGTGCGACTATCTCCACTATAGAAAGCAAAATAAAAAAGCAAAATCTAGTAAAGTAACTACTAGAACCAAATAGGCTTTCTACATATGCATCGTCTCAAACAACGATTTTTATCAGCTGTAGCAAAGAAAGAAACTTGATAGAATAGGAAAAAAGCAAAATGCCTAGCTTTCAATGGATATAAGGCAAAAATTGATAGAGATAGAGGAAGCACCGTAAAGAGAAATTTGCGAGGTTTTGGGCCGATACAATAATAACTGCGTACTTATAGTAATAGTAAAGGCGAGTTGCTTTAAAGAAGCAAGGGGTGAGCGCACTAGCGCGAAAGCCGTTGCGCTAACGCGCAGCCGTTTTCTTGCTGGAAAGGAGCTGAAAGCAACTACTAAGAAAGTAATCTCTTAAGTAAAGGGTACTAATAGTTCTTTAATTAGAACTGCTACGCAACGAGACTATAAACTATAAGAAGAACAGCTACGCAACTGCTACTATAAACTTACAGGAGTGTTGAAGAAGAACAGCTACGCAACTATACTATAAGGAAAGAAAGTGGCTTAACTAACGAAAGAAAGATGGAACCAGATACATTCTTAAAAGAAAGTGCTTTTGCTTTTATTTAATACAATACAAGGAAAAAGAAAAAAGCAAAATGGAATCTTTTTCAAATTTAATAAAGGCGCTGGAAAACAGCCCTCAGGCATTTAAGCTTTTTCTGGGAGTACTCTGTCTCCTTTCGTTGTACCTCATATATCTCACTCTGGCATTGTTTATCCATATCCATCGAAAGGATTTAAAGGAACTCGAAAGGATCGCTATTTCTAGGTGGGTGAATGTTGAATTCAATTATTCGTGGAAAGGAGTTGCACTCAAGATCACTCACCTGACTGATAAGAAGGTGCCTCCCGGAAGCCCGCCCCCGCCTTAGGAAATTGAAACAGGAATTGTAACCTCCCGATCTACTGTAGTGTAGTCAGCCTCACGCTGTGCCTGACTGGCGAGTCTGCCGTCTCCACGGCTTTCCCTTTTTCGGGCTGCTTCGAGTGCCGATCTTCGCTTGGGTCGGCTCCGAGGCTCTACCCTGGCTTTTCATTGCTTTCTCCCAGGGGCCTTTATCGTATCGCGCGCCTATCTTCAAGCAATCGGGAGAGGCGCCGAATACATAGACGAGGCGGTCCTGGGAATGAAAGTCCATTCCCTCGTGCTCTGGAACTCCGGTTGAACAAAAAAGGTTCAATCTTGTGAAACCGTTGCGTAGGCGAAACCTGGCAGCCCGCCCAGAGTTTGACCTTCTCCGGTCCTGGAAGGAAGCCCTACTTTCCTTCCTTCCCCCAGCAGGCAACAACACTGGGAGGAAGACGATCAGGATCTCACGTATGGCAGCTGTTGGAACAAAGTCCGAATCCAAGAGGTACCTCTACCTAGAAAAAAAAGGGCAAACTCACCACTCACTGGTGAAAGAGGAGAGAGAAAGGACCAATTGAAGTCCCCGGTGACCAACCATGGTCCCTGGATGCGTTTAGACACTTTCTTTAGCTGCTCCCAAAGACATCTCCTCTCAGATATCAGGTTTGAGGCCTTGGACGAGATAAAAGGCCTCAAACATTTCTTTATTACTAAAAGGGATCTGAAGAAAAAGAGTTTGCTCATCAGAAAACTTTCTAAAGACTAACTTTAGCATAAGAAAGGGAAGCATGCATTGACAAACTATTCGACATACGACGGACCTAGCTGATTGATGTCATAAGCAATCTTCCTGGTCTAAGAGCAGCCTGAAATCGGAAGTTCACACTCAGCGTGAAGGAAAGTGCTTCTACTCTCTCTGATGCAACAGAATATCGTAGTATTGTTGGCGCCCTTCAGTACCTCCCTCTCACCAGACCTGACATTTGCTATGCCGTCAATCAAGTTTGTCAGTTCATGCACGCTCTCACCACCGTACATCTCCAGGCTGTAGCATCTTACGGTATCTGAAGGGTTCTCTTGGCCTTGGCCTAACCATCACTCCGGGACCGTTAACCACCTTCTTTGCATTCTCCGATGCCGACTGGGCTGGCTGCCCCGATAGCAGACGGTCCACTACAGGCTTCTGCGTATTTCTCGGAAAAACCTACTGACTTGGGTTTCCAAAAAGTAACCGACTCTTTCCAGGTCTAGTGCCGAAGCAGAGTACAAGGCACTCGCCCTTACTACCTCTGAACTGTTATGGCTTTCTTACTTGCTACGCGATCTAGCGGTGCCATTTCGCTATCAATTTCTCCTGCACTGTTATAATGCTAGCGCTACACACTTGGCGGCCAATCCTGTGTTCCATGCCCGCTCTAAGCACATAGAAGTTGACTACCACTTCGTTCGCCCTTCCCTGTCTCACTGAGCCGCCTAACCCAAGTAGCTGTCGGCCGTTCTGTTCTATCATTCCATGCATGGAATGTTCCTTCCCTCCTAGCTCACCACCCGGGTGAGGAAGGTCTTGAAGAGCCTCTTTGAAGTGGGAATTCTTCCTTTGAAAGGCGTGGAAATCCACCAGAGCTTGCTCATCGAAGAAGAAAAGCGGGCTCTATACGCCTTGCAGAATGGAAAGCCTTGGATGGTCTTGAAAAAGCCTTTGAAAGCTCAACACTCGAGTGACATCATTCAGCTCATAGAGATTTCGACAAAAAGATGAGAGTAAGGCTGCTCGCTTCGCGCCTTTCTTTTTTGTTTTTGAAAGCGCCGGTGTGATGATGTCAGGAAAGGGCCACGTCACCTAGAAGTCTGTCTACTTGATTTGATGAGTTAGGAATGAAAACCTTAGCTGTACGTAAAGGAGATGGAATCAAGAGGATAGGGTGGAATTGACCCCAGTATGCCAATCCAAGTCAGAAGACTGAGTCTCAGAGTCAGTCAAGAGTCCTTCCATACCGGTCAGATCGATGAGATCGCTCAGTCGCAGTGGAGTTGTTTGGAGTTTCCTTGGTGGACAATATAGAGCCAAATCAGACTCGTGAGGTCGGTGAACTAGGTGGAAAGTGCAGGTCAGCGCTGTGGAGATAGAAAGGCTGATGGATGGATCCTTCCACTGTCTTTGAACCGAGACTAGGCAATTGAGAAGACCATAGCATAGAGAGCATAGAAAAGCCTCTCTCTCATCCACTTTGAGCTCAATAAACAGCAGCTGGGCTGGAAGAGCATCAATCGGTGCATCTTCCGCTTCCAAAGTCTTCGTCTTTGCCCAGCATCTTCTGCATACGACTTTCCACTGGTTCCATTCCTGATGACTTCTCCGAATGAAGGAAGAAGTCAGTGAGAAAGGGCCTGAGTAAATCAGTCGTAGGTCAGGAAGACCTCAGGCTCTTCAAGACCTGATGGGTTCTTGCACATGCTTGCTTTCCAACATGAGCTTCTTCTGAGCCCTCAACATGGCAAATGAAGCCAATCTTCTTGGTTGGTACGGACCAGCTCGGGGCTTGCTTTCGTAGGGTCCAAATGGCGTCCGTGTAGTGCATCATTTTCACTCACTCTGGCCCCTCAACATAGGAATTGGATGGATGACTCACTCTCTCTTGAATGAGATGTCAAACTGGTCCTCTTCACCCCTCTCTTTTGGATGACTGATCAACACCTGGTACTGACGAGCTACCCCCTGACGAAAGCACAGACCTATCTCCGGCTGACTCTCCTGGTCACCGAAACACGGACGAGGGCTTCTCTTACCTCATTCACCCCTTTCTGTAGGTCAGGATCAACAGGATTGGTTGGGTGGCTGGAAGCTGACTGATCAGCTCGAAAGAAGAACGCAACGAATTCTGAATGATCAGGAAGGGCTGGACCTCTCTTGGTTGACCGAAGGCCCCACTTCTCTTCCCGAGCTCATGGACTCTGTTCATGGAGGGTGCTGAGCGAATCGACTACACGGAACAATCAAGCCCGAATTCCCCTGGATGGAAGGGAAGAAGAATATGGACAGATGGAACCAAAGAGGAGCTCTCCCTGCTTAGCGCAGGCTACATTTGACCCCTAGATCATGAAGAAGGTGTCCCCTACACCGGACCGGAATCTCCATCCCGATTGGGAACCAAAAAAGTAGTGATTATCAATGGCTGGTTGAGCTCAAGCTCCTGCTTCTTGGTCACCACAGGAGCAGAATCAAAGCGAGCAGGACCAGTACCCTTAGTTGTTCTATACCTTGCAGGAGAAGGAAAAAACCATGAGGGCATTCCTTTTTTTATTAGCCCAAAATGAAACTCTAACAGCTAGGTTTCGAGAGGGCTATATCTATCTCCGGAACAGGGGAAGAAAGGGAGGAAGGAATTCTATTCTTTACAGCCCTTTCCAGACCTTATGTAATTTCCTTCGGTTGGGTTAGCTTTTTGGTAGGAAAGGCGGTAGTAGAGTTGCGTCAGGTCCTTCGCGTCACTCTACTGTTTGTTTTCCAGGCAGGCGCTTTTAGCCCTGCTCTAACTCCTCCGATTTCCCTTTGCTTTCTTTATTACAACTCGCACGTGCCCAGCCTCAACGTCACTTCCCAAACCAAAACCGCCTTTCCCAGATCTATGAAAGGTGAAACGTTGAAGGTCCACAACAGGTAACATAAATGAACAGTTGATTTTTTATTCGAGCTGCTGAGGGCCGGAGCTCGTATGGATACATTACTTCATTGTTCTATGAGGCGTTGCACTAAGCATATACTCGGATAGGGTCGCGAAGTGCAAAGATCCGGTCTTTGACAACCGTCGTAAGGACAACAAAACCTATACTTATGTGTGTTCGACACTATAACTATAGGCGAGACCAGTTGTAGGAGCCGAGTGGCGTTCTGCTCGATTAGGCGAATGCGAGTGAGGGATAAGCTTTCCCCGTTCGCTAGGAGGGAAACTCAGGAAGAGTTCGGGCAAAACAAAAATAGATGGTGAAAGCCCCTTTCTATTATATTAGTAAAGCGCGCTCCTTGCATGACTCCATATCTTTCATTATTAAAGCGAAAGCGACAACGTGTCACCCTAACCTTAAAATCGATAAACGGGAATGCGTTACCTAATAATGAGCAATGCTGGTAACAGCAAATGGTTCCTAACCTCATTAAAATCAGAGTACGGCATATCCGACTATCCGGCAGCTTGGATAAGTAACGCGATGAACCGTACCTGTATCTCTAGGCGTTATGATGTCTTATTATGTAGATCATGTCTTGCTTGAGGGTTCCAAACCCCGCCCTTCTCTAATAGGGGAAAGTACAGACCCACGCCTAGGGATATACGAGCGCCATTCTTCAGACGCTGTTCGATAGTTATTGTAGCCGGGATAAGCAGGCACGAACTTCCGTATAGCGCCCTAGTTTTTTAGTACAAGTAGCTAAGGGGGCTGGGAGGTACGACTTGCGTCAAACTTGTGAAAGAATACTTGCTGCGCACCTGCTGAACAAGGCTCCTTTCAAGTCAAACGGAGATTACCACTTCCGGAGGGACCCACCATTGTACTTCTAGGGGAGGGTCTAACATAGCTCCAGGCCACGGCTTTTGTGAGTGTTCCGCACAATACGGTATGCCACCAGCATAAATGAGGCGCACAAGAGCCACTGGCACGAGATAGATTTAATGCCCGCCTGGAAGTGATTCGCTAAGTCGGGTTTTCCAGCGGCCGCCTATTGTAGAATCGTCGATAACCTGGCTTACACTATCATGTGTGTAAAGACTTACTGTATAGGCATACTGGAAACCGTTTGGCAAGTCAAGGGACCCTGAAATCCGCTCCTTAGCTATAACGTTCCAGAGTCATGCAGAACAGACACTAACCGTCCTCCAATAACTATTAATTGGACCTTCAAGGAACGAGTAGAGTACAAAAACGAAAGATTCGAGTAACCCTCCGAGCTATGGATATTAAAAAAAGGCAGGAGCGAAGCCACTTCCTTGACTATAAGCTAAGCCAGAAAGGAAGAGAGATTGCTATTGTTGTTAGCAGTTACAGCAGAGACAGAGATAAAAGCGTAAGAAACCCAAGAACCTTTTGGCCGCCTTTAGGTCTTCTTACCCGGATCAAATTTAACTTCGAACAATCGTAACTTTAAAGAGAAAGAATCTGACTTCAATCCTATTGGCTTTCAACTCCCAACCTAGGAATGAAATCAATTAGACTTCCACGGAAGTCAGACTGAGGAAATAGTTGCAGCTCTTTCTCTTGAGTTAGAGGGAGAAATCTCCAATTCTTACTTTCTCTTTGCTAAGGAAGAAGCCTAAGCATCAATCTCAAATGATTGGCTTTCGACTCCTATTTCCAGGATTGAGTAAGATTGACTTCGATTTCATTCGTTTCAGTATTTCAGTAGAGCCTGTAATCAGTATATTTTGTTTAGGATTGACTGATTTTTAGTCTTTACCAGGATTGAATTAAAGTCTTTATTGAATTTCATCATTTCCTTTAGAATGAAGTTAAGGATTGAATTCCTTTAAGCTTTAAGATTGAAGTATAGCCTTCTTCAATAAATGAAGTCAAGTAATTTCTTACCGATTTTCACTCTTTTGCTGCTCTCTCAATAGAGTCTTCTTTCCTGCCTTCGGAGTTGATGAAATGGACAGTTCGCACGGAGCTAGTTTGCGGGTAAGATCAAATAGATCTCTTAGCTGGAAGCTATCCCTTTTCTAGTGGCATGCCATTCTTCCAATGCCTTTCTACTACCATTCCTCCCTTTTCTGATGAAGGAAGGAGACTAAGCCCAGGTAAACAGATGATATTCTCCCTTCAGGCCTAAGCCTAATTAGTAGCTTTCCTTGTTGCTGGCATTTCATCCCCGGTAGTTGGCAGAGGCGGGAATAAGAAGATCTTCTATGGGACTTGGGGCCTTGAGGCCCAGGCTGATTGTTGTTATGAGTGAGTTAGAATTCTGCTTTTTTGACTTTCTTTCTGTTGGGCGCAATAGGCTCTTAAAACGCGTTTGATTGTCCTTTCCTACCTGAATAGAGGCTGTTAGAGCCTAAAGAGATGTTCGCTGCTCTGAAAGAGTCTAAAGATCTCATAGTAGTTGATTCAATTCTACTAGCTGCTAAAGTGGCTTCTTCCTTCTATTCAACTGCTTCCGAAAGACTAGCTTCTTCCTCTTTTATGGCATTTGCTCAGTCAAGCCTGCCATCAGCCTTTAAAGTGTATTCCCGAGTTAGGGTTGGATCCCTGAAGGGTTTAGGCATTGAGGAGCTTTCCTAGTTAGATTTCCGCCCAGTCCTTGCCTGTCTGCAAAGAGGAAGTAAAGGCAGGCTTTCTATCAACAAAAGCAAAATCTCCAACTACTATTGACTTAAGTCCTCACTCAAGCTGTAAGTCTTCTCATTCCAAGGTTGGGAGTGCAAGAGCAAGAGAATGACTGATTTTGCTCGTAGTCTTCCATCTATTATCTCTTGTGATCTCAAAAGAGAAAGAATCTTACTCTAGCTTACCTAGCTTTCCATACTACCTTTCGTCACTATCATTCCTACCTGCTGTATCCTTTACCAGCTAGCTAGTAGACCTACCCCGCTTTTAACTCAATCAAAGCGGGGGACCTGTATGACTTGACTACTTTATCCTTATATTTATACCGGCTGATGCCCTGTAACTCCCGACTATTCATATTCATACTGCCTGAAAGGGCTTTAAAGCTGAACTACGGTCTTTAGAAAGAGGAAAAAGAATGGGACATTTAAGACATGAATAATCTCATGGAACAGAAAGTCCAAGTAGCATTCCTAACAATCGAACTCTTAATCTCAGGCTTCGGACTTAGAGTTCTTTGCTGAAGCTGCAACCCAGTCTAGCGCATTTCTCAAACCGAAAGTCCATTTCTTTTTGTATTACGTCGGGCGTCTAAGAACAATCTCAATAGGAATTTCCAGGAAGGACTTGTTACTAAATCAGAATATCAATACTGACTTAACTCCTGCAGCTCAGGAAGCTAGCTCCGTCTTTCTTTCCCTACTTTTCCTAGCTTTAAAGATTCATTTTGGCTTTAGAATGAGTTAGTTTTAGTTCTCTCCAGCTTCTAGATAATATCTCGCTTCAAGCGCTCTAACCTTTCCCCTGGAACTACTATATTCGAATGACATCTTTACTGCTTCGAATTCAGAGTTCGTAGTGTGAAAGCCTTATCAGTCTGCTTTGTTTTCTAGAGGACTTCCTAGCCAGCTTCTGGTAGGCTAAATTAAAGAAGAAATTTTATCTGACTTAGTTGTTGTTGTATTTCTTTTCTTCCCGGTACGGTGAAGAGAGATTAGGCTTATGCCCGAGGGTTCTTTCTTGTTTTATATTTTCTAGTTAAAGTTGTCCTTTCTTCCCAGGGTGTAGTTGGTCATTCTTCCCTTATTTACTTTCTTTTTATTTACGGAGTGGAAATTAGAGACTATAGTCTTTCAAACTTACTAGCATTTCTTCCCAACCAAGATCTTTCCTTCCGACCGGTCTCAGGCCTAGGCCAAAGGTAGCAAGAAGCGCGACTTTGAAAAGGCGGCTAGGAGGCAGGGTAAGATAACTTGACAGGAACTATTATGGACTATGCAACCTACCTCTCTATTGGCTCGCTAGATATCGACAAATTCTCACTTATCACTCTTTCACAGGAAATGCGGAAGGAAATAGAGTAATGAGTATAGAGTCAAGGGTGCCCTTCTTGGGCAGGTAAGGTGGCAATGAGGAAAGAAAGGACAACACCTGGAACTAGATCAATACAATGCTGGTCAGCCTAAGCCTAAGACCATAAAGAAAGGTCCAGTTCCAGTATTGAAGGAAGCATTGCATAGAAAGCATTTTTGTATAAGGTTCCCACATCCAATAGATAAGGGATCTTGCCCTATAACCTAGTGAAGAGGGAAAATCAGATCAAAATAGTTGACTTTTTGAACTTCTAAATCTATTTCCAAATACCCTGAAAGCAGCAAAGAAAGCAGCAAGTGAAGAGATAAGGCCTCTCATTTCCATTAGGGCGGATGCATTCCCATTGTAACGGCGGCGGAGGGTGCCTCCGGGTCGCAGCGGTTCTTCCATGTCAACTTAGTTGAAAAGCATCCTAGAGATTGATTGGCTTTTCCAGTACTAGGCTTTTGCTTTCTTGTAGTTCTTCTCTTTACATCTACCTCCAAAACAAAGAAAAAGGACGACGAAATTTCTATATAAAGAAAGATGTGGACTGGAGAGTTTGGATTGAGGTCAATATGCTTAACACATCGTAGTTGGACAAGAAAGAAAAGTGTTTTTTGTCGGCATCACACATATAGCATGTGTGCCGTGAGTGAGAGGGTGGTCGTAGATCAGCCCTCAGCTCTTCTTTCGAAATTCTCGAAGATGATGACTTATCGGCTTGAGGCTTCTTTTCTTCAATAGACATCGCTTGCTTTCCTCTTCTTCCTTTGGGTTGGCACCTTCCTCTGAGCGGTTGGACCTTGCTTTAAAAGGACTCTTCTTTTGATTGTAAGGATTGTAAGAACTCTTCTTTTCTCATCCCATGCTACGGATGATGTCAAATCCACCTTTCCAACGAGACAACTCTCCACCGCTAGTGAATAAGTTTCTCGATCGTCAGACTGAGCTGTAAGACTGATCGTTGAGTGATCACATAGCTGACGTCAACATATCTTTCCCTTTCTTTTTGGGGAGGAACCCTCTTTCGACTCCCCTTTTATACCTTTCTGCAGGGTCGCAGTTCTGTCATGCCAACCTTCGGAGCTCGGCTGGGACCAGGTTTGTAAACAAGTCATTCAATAGAAGACTTTGTCCTCTTATTTCTGTTCAGCATTAGGGTCCTTCACAGAATCTCTGTCCAATACCATTCTTTCTGAGGAGTCTATACTTGGAGGAAGCTCTTGGTAGTGGATTTCAGGCGGCTTCAGGCTGATTATTCGGAGCTTATGGCTGATGTCTCATGACTTATTCGTGGGACGGAATATTCATTACGCCTGGAATTGGGATGAGGAAATCAAAATGTTGTGAAAGAGGTCAAATATTCATGAGAGTTCTTCGATAGAGATTGACCTTCATTATTAGATTAGGAGCTCACCCCTGAAGGTCGAAGAGAACGAGGAAAGGGATAGAGATTCTATGGGAGAAGAGGAATCTGACTCTATTTAGATCTATTACTGGCAGAAGGTTCTTTAGATCAGGTAGGAAGAAGATATCGGGTAAGTTCCATTGTCCAATGGTCTAGAAAGTCCTTTGTTCGATCCTACATTTGATTATGCCCTACACGTGCGTCAATGTCCGGTCTTCTGTAATCTTGAATGTTGGGTAGACTTTTGGTCTTCCGGCTCCTGCCCGGGGAGAAAAGTAAGTTCTCATTGCCTTACTATGTTAGGGAAAGGGGCGAAGTTCAGTCTTATTTGGCTCAAGCTAAAGCCAGCAAAGTCCAGAAATAAGATAGAAGGTTGCACTCGAACTCAAAGACTCATTTGTGCTTCGCCCCTCTCACGAGACTCGCTCCTAGCTTAGCTTTTTCGAAAGAAAGGAGGTTCGCCTTCCGGGTTAAGCAGCAGACGGGGACCTGCAAGAAGGAGATGAGATCAATCATTCGATGGGAGCGAAAGAGACGTCAGATCCAGGAAATGCTTTTTTGTTGAACTAAAGCCTTAGTGCCAAGGGACTTTCATCAAGGGTTCTGGGAACGCCCCTATCTATAGGGATAGCTCCCGACATCGCATCAATATCTATGGATTAAAGCAACTCCCACACCTCTCGTAATTGATCCCTTGTTCACTTACTCGGCTCATGCACTAAAAAGGGGGAACAGGACTGTTACTCTTCTATTACATATTACATTACGGAGAAGTCCATTCTCGTCATGATCGATCCACGTCCTAGCGTAGTGCCCGGGAACCAGGCTTGCTTGGCTTACTAACGCGAAGGAATTTTTCCTTGATTGCACGAGCTAGCCAGTCAATCCAGCCGTTTTCTTGCTTGGTGCGCTAGCGCGCCTGACTTATAAGTAGGCGTTTTCTTCGCTGGGTTAGATCCCCGATCCACTCATCTTCAAAGAGGGGTTCATCATCCAGAAAGACGCACCGCACTCCAGACCAAACAATACCCGCCAGAGATTGAGCTCGACTCGAGAGATGGAGACATAAAGGTGCGAATCGGTGGGCGAGTCTCTCGATATTGAGTCGACCCCGCTCCGAGCAAGCAACGAAGGAATTAATCCGGAATCAAGGAATTGAACCCAGATAAAGCCTGTTACCTGTTGCCGCTCCGATTACCGATTCATAGGATTAACCAGAAGAGAAGGAAGTTAGGACCGGCTGAAAGAAGGACAGCGGGGAAAGTTCTCTAACCTGGGAAAAACCTTAGAATCCGTCTTTTTTGGACGGAAAGGGCGAGTAGAACGGGCGCGAAAACTAAACCTCCCTTCTTCGGCCTAACCCGAGATGGTGCAATACGCTACTTGTGAAGTACCTTGGAATTCGGGGGCATGGCACCAACACTCAAACAAACTATTCCTGACCGGATCCGCAAAGGAAACATACATGTTGAGAACGATGAGGCATCTACGAGCGAACAAACAGGCGGAAAGAAGGCCGGCAAGAAGCTTTGTCATAACAGAAAGAAAAGAAGGGGAGGCCGAAGGGCCCGTCAACGGGCAATAAAAAGAAAGCTTTCCCAAACACCAAAGCAGCCCAAAATAACCCATTTTTGGCTTCCAAAAGAGCACGAAGAATCCGCTGTAACAGTTAACATGGTGGGTAAGGCGGAAAAAGAAGGGAAAAATGGTCCCCGAAATGGATTCCGACATCCCTCTTGCTCAGTTGTTTGAAACTGAATCTCGGCGAACGCGAGCGAGGGCTTTAGGGCTTAACTAAGTATTAGTTGAGGGGGGCCAAGGATTTAGGCGTGTCACGAGCAACATCGATTGTCATAAAGGAGTTCACATCGTAATAGTCTAAATTTGCACCATAGGGCTTATAGACATCGGCATGTCCTCCATAATAACCACGCCGAATGAAGCGTTCTTGGTTTCGAGTTGGTATATGGATGGGCCAACTCTTTGGGTCGTAATAGTGCATACGAAAGATTGATAGAGCTAGCGATGACAACGTTATTGTATCAACGATGTCTATTTTGTACAGATTCCAATAAATCTCTTGTGCCTTCAGCATAACGCCACCTAAGAGACGAATATCTTGTTTCAGATAAGCCAACAATTGTTGACCTATCTCCGGAAGATACTCAAGTCGTAATTTCTCATAGGGAATGGTGCCTTTAGAACCAAATTTCGGGCATAAATCCTGGGCCAAGTTATTTAGCGCAGCGGGAAGGAGAAGGTAGGAATCCCTTATACGGAACAATAATTTCTTTTTTTCATTTCCACGATAGACCGTACATTTTATGCTTCCTCATCACCGTTTGGAAGGAGTACTTGCCGATCTGAGAAGTAAAAGCTCTCGTTACTATAATGCCATCGTATCGTGAAAAGTGTTGGAAATAGACCGTTCGAATTTCTTTTTCATCTGATACCACAGCCGCTAAACGCTCTATCTATAAAGTCGAGCATCATACGTTCACTTCGTTTTTTGAAATCTGATATTGAGAAATCGTTATCTTCACTGAAATATGTTTCAATATAATATTCAGACTTGGAAGCAAGATCTTCACCCGGCTTAACCACTAAGAACCCCACTGCGCAAGGAACATGAACATCGTCGTGGAGAGCAGCCTCTATATCGGCAACAATGAATGGGCTCCTTTTTCTTTTCTTAATTGCTTTCAGTGCGGGTATATGATCGGGACGACGACTCTTCTTACCCATAGCTACCACTTCTACAGGTTCATCACTCATTGTCCCGCCATCCGTTAATTCATCACAAAGTTGCTTCCAAATTTCCTCTAGGCTAAAAGGGTGGACTTCACGGTCTTCAACCCTTTCGAAGAGATAGATTCGAACCCCTACTCGGTCTAGCTGCCCCTCTTCGTATCGTATTTTATTTCTCAGCCTTTTCACAGACTTGTTTCAAAATTGCATTATATACACGAAGCGGGGGTACTTCTGCGTTATCGGCCTTTACTAAAATTGCATTTCCTGCTGTAAAGTCGGCTCGTTCGTTATTTGTATGTATCAGACCATAATGGATAGTGAATTTAATAGAACGAAATCCGCTATTGTATGCATATTTCATTAACAGTATCATTACCGCTAATGAGATAACTTCAATTTCGACACATTTCATTTAAGGTAAGGTTTTTTAAAGCGGAATTCTGCTATTCTTATTGACTCAAGGGGGCTATGATATTTTTCCTCAGCGATCAACTTGTAGAGAAATCCAGACTGGAACTATTGATGATTCTACGTTAGCTCTAAAGTAAGGAGACCACTTAAAAACCCTCATCGGATAAGAAAAGATATACCAGATAGAGCGCAACCAAGTCCATTTTTGAATGAGAAGGCTAAATCATCACCTTATTTGAGGAAGTAGCCATGGAAGATTGGGTCTGTATGGCTTCCTGGGGTCGAAAGATCTTCCTTCAGCCTTTCAAGTATGCTGCTGCTTTAGCGCGAATGAAACCATTTCTCAAAAGAAAAAGGAATCCTCCTCTTGAGGTTGGTAACCTAGCCCAAGGAAAAAAGTATGGGGAAATTAAAAGAGACCTTGATGTCTTCGCCCTAAGCGCATGCCAGGAAACTCATTCCTCTCATGATTTCCATGACACGAATCTTACTCTAGGGATCGAAATCAAAGGTAAAATACTCCTTACTCGTAATTAAACCCACTAATCATCATATCTTTTTTACCATGTTCGATTTGCAGAATGGGGATATTCGAATCCGGTCCTTCTGACATATCTGCATCCCCATGTATAGTAAGAGTCCTTCCAACGAGGAACTTCACTATCGTATAGTTGACTCGACTCGAATGCCCTCTTAGCAATAGCATCCGTAACCGCAGCTATTGAGTCTGCTGCACAGTAGTACGTATTAGGCAAATGGGATTTTGCTTTCCTAGGCTGAGGAGCGTAGTCAGAGGTCTTTGGTGCGTGAATGCTTGACTTAGAGCTTGAACTAGGGGCAATCCAGCAACCATTTCAACTGGATACCATCAAGAGGGCAAGAGAGGAGGAGCCGATGAAATTCTTTCGGAGTTCTTCCCCGCTTAGGCTTAGGATAGTAAGGGAAGGGGAAGTAGGGATATTCCGATTCCTTCGCTTTTGGTGTGATTGAAGCTAGACATGATTTTTTGACAGGTTTATGACCTATGTTCTGGTACCTGGGTACCTGTCCTACGACTAAAGCACAGATTATCTGGTCAGTATATATGACCAATCAAGATCAGAGGAGCGGAGCAACTCGACTATAAGGAGAGGCGCGGGTAGAATCAGGATTGTGAATGCCCATTTCGGGATAAGGAGTGGGCCTAGCGTCCTTGACTGGAAATCTTTCCCTTTGTCTGCTGCTCTAAACCTGGCCGTAAGCCAAGCATGGAGAGTGGAAAATAGGTTACACGAATCTTTATCCTATTCCCTGGCACTTCTGTTAGCGAAGGCTGCAGGCTAAGAATCAGCCCCCTTTTCTCTTTCTTGGGGAATTGCTAGTTCGTGACGAAAGCCCTTTTCGGTTCGGGACTGGGCTAACGCGCCTTTACATTACAATAGGCTCAAGTGCATGTATTTACTGGGGCTAATCAGCCTTTTTTGGCTAGTTCCCCATTAGTTGACTGCAACTCTTTGAATTGAAGGAGTGGAATTGGGAATTAGCTTGCTGCTCTTACTGGCTTTCCTGCCATGCCTACTCTATATCTATATATGTATCCGCCAAAGAAGATGAATAAGCGGAAGAAGAGGAATAGAGGTGCGCAGCAGATACCTTAAAGTATTCTAACCCCCTTTGGGGTTTGAAGAACCTTTGCTGATTCGGCCTATTTCCCTTATACTAGAAAGGCTCCCCCGAAATCTGACTTTCAATTGCCAGTTTTCACGCTTAAATAGGGCATTCCCGCTTCGCCCCTAACTTTGTTCTATTCTATTTGCCTTCTCCTTTATTGGAATAAATGCGGCTAGCTCTTTTGCTAACGACTGTACGACCAACAACCAACGTAAGATGTTTCTGAATCGTGGTCAGAAGCTAGCTCTGTATTGTATTGTATAGGAGACTGTACAACCGACGTTCTCTCTTTCTGAATGCTGGTCAGAAGCTCAAGTATACAGCTTGGGCGAACTCTTTTGCATGGGAAAGCCTGTCAAAGTCTAACTCTTTGGTTGGACTGGCAGTGTAGGGTTCGGCTAAGCCTGCTCTTCCTAGCTCTACTCTATGAGACTTGCCTGTCAAAGGCTAACTCTCTTTGGGTTAGGATTCAAAATTGAAGTATTCTATAAGACAAATGCTGGTAGCAGTGGAAAGCGAGGAGATTCACGACTCAGAAAAGGACTCGAGCCTTCCCAATGCCAATGAGAGAGCGGTCTCTGGAAGCAGAAATGCGACGTTTCAAACCCCTCGTGATAGATTTCCCTTCAAGGGGGTAAACGTGCCATAAAAGGCCTTTTTGTGGCCTCTTCCAAATCTAAGGATCGGATCATAGGGTTGAGGACCTCTTCAAACGAATCTTTCTATTTCCTCTTAATGCCTCGAGCCGCTGTCTCTTGAAGCCTTTGTAGCTCTTCCTGGACTTTGGCTAGGTCCACCAGAAAGAAAAGTTGTTGGCAAAAGCCTGGGTTAGGTGTGAAAGGTATTCGGTTGCCACCAGCTCTTAAGCACACCCATTGGCATGGGATCGAAAGACTTCCAGTTTCGTAAACGTGTCCATAACTTTCTCATGGATCTAATTTGGATGAATACACAGGAAGCCCAGAGACCTCATTTTGCATTGTGCGGCTTCCTTAATTGCACTAGCGCACTAGACCGGCTTAAGAACAGAAAGGATTCTCTCTTGACTACGGCACCTGCGGTGAGCCTCTCGCCCGAAAGAAGGTCACCTTCACAAACGCCCGTAATCCAACTAACCGAAAGAGGTCTATCTCTTCCACCTTCGCCCGTAACTTCACTTACTGAACTTACCGAAACTCGCTACCGTAACAGCACAGAAAGAGTTATTCGCCTTAAAGGTATTCGTTCCTTCTATAGGCTTAACGCACGGTATGAGTTCTCTGCTTTCACTAGCCTACCCAAGATCAAAAAAGCCAAAACCTTCGAAGCTGGACTTGACTCAAGAGCTGGTACGTAGTCGCTATAGCTTTGCTATTGGACTGACTGTACTCGCTTACCTTAAGACATACTGAATCAATCAAGCATTTCACCGTGCGAGCAGAGCGAGATGGTTTTGTTTTGATTGAGTAAATCTATTCGGATGATATGATAATTTATGTAGCCGAGTCACGAGGACTTCTTCTTCTACCCCCTTCCCGGAAGATAGAGGGAACTTAGCCTCTGACAAAGTAGTAGCTGACATAGGAATAGCTGGCAAAGGAAGAGCTTCCGCTAAGATTCTTACTTATTTGGAAACTAGATTTGCTGCCCCTGCAGACTCTTCTTTTGAAGAATCTGATTCGCTAACATTGGTATACTGAATTTGCGGCATGGCATAGAATAGAACATGAATGGCTCTTCTTTGCCAACCTTCGCTTCTAGAAGGAAGTAAGTAGAAGCTGACCCTCCAACATACATTGCAGGGAAGGACCCCTCCAGTGGCATACTTTATGGAGAAAGGCTTCCATCAGCAGGCAGGTATTTACTTTTCTGATACCTTCACGTCTTGTTGTCAAACCAACAACTCTTAGTATTATTCTTTATCTCGCTTGCACATATAATTGGGTTCTTAAGCAACTGGAGGTCTGTAATGCCTTTTTACACGGAACTCTTGAGGAGGAGGTCTATATGTCTCAACCTCCTGGTTTTCTGGATACCGCTCATCCAGGATATGTCTGCCGACTTCACAAAGCTCTTTTCTTTATGGCCTCATCTACAACTGCAAGCTCCCAGAGCCTTTTTCACTTGTTTCAGCACTATATTGTGCTCTAAAGGGATTCCGTGGCAGTGCCTGTGATACCTCTTTATTCATTCGTCACACATCTGGGGATAGTATCTACCTTCTTTTATATGTCGATGAGATTTTTCTCACAGGTAGTGATCAACAGGGAATACTTGCTCTTCTTTCGTTCTTGCATGCTCATGAAAATATGAAAGACTTGGGCCTTCTCCACGACTTTCTTGGTATGGAAGTGTATCGGCAGGGGCGCACTCTTATCCTTCGTCAGCAGAAATATGCCCTAGATCTCTTGCCTCGTGCAGACATGCTTGATTCTCGTCCTTTGGCCACTCCTCTTACTAGAGGTACCGAGCTTCCCAAGTTGGATGTCACTTCCCTCTCTGATCCCACCTATTTCATTCTTCTATTGAGTCGGCTAACTCTAACTATAAGCTACACGCCTCGAACTCGTATAAAGATTCTTCCTCTAGGGCCTCCTTTTCACCTTTTGTTAGCGACCCTTAAACGGGTTCCAGCAGTGCCAGTTCAAGCCTTACCTTTTTCGTTTAGTCTGACTATTTTCCGAATTCTATATATGAATGAAAGCTACGTTTCGGCAAATAGGTCTATTTATATAAACTGAAACTATCATCCTAAGGAAGAAACGGAAAAACATTAGTTTCACAGCCGAGGTCAGAGCTTCAAGTCAGTAATGTCTCTTTAGCGCCCCATACCCTACTACAATTCTTATTCAATATAATAATATTACTACAATGTCGTGCCGATGTCTCCCTTACGAAATTGAAGATAATTTGATTAGGGGGGTGACAACCGAGGCTTTTAAGAGAAGTTGCCATAGAGGCTATAAAGAGCTATCTCATATCTAATAGGAATAATCAAATTCTTATGTCTACTGTGGGAAATGGGGTCCCAAGACCATCTCTTCGACGACGTAGACAAAGGGTCCCATCATGGGCGATCTGAGAAGAGAGATGCAGAAGAAGATGTCCTCCTCAACGGGTGGTCAAGCCCTCGCTCAGAACTAAAGGATCCTTAACATCGGCACTCACTGCATAAGCTCATAGGGCAAGATGAAGATCCGGAAAAAGGTTAAACAGATCGTCAACTTCACCTTGGCATGCTTCCATCAGCGCTGAAAAGACAGCATTGAACGAGAAGAGAACTAAGGCAAGCTTAGAACTGATTGACCTGTAATAAACTGTATTACTAGTACCCGGAAAAGGCCTACCATTAATAGTTCACCGGAAATCTCCCTTTTCTTTATTTTTCTTTCTCGAGGGGCGAAGCAACTCGACTATAAGGAGAGGGGCAGAGGGACGTAGATAAGAGCCAAGGAGTGAGTGGCGGATGCTATTCCCACAAGGGAATATACATTGACCATTAATTCTGTAAGATAAGAGGAGATTTTTTTTGAAAGCATCTCTCCAGAAATGGTTGAAGAAAATGCTACTGACCTTGGGTTCTTTCACTCATCAATCTGGTATGTATCCTGCCGGGTCCTTATTCTGAAATTGACAGCCCTATCCTGGTGCGGGCGTGGGATCCATTCTCTTTATGGCGAATTTGGCTCCCCACGGAGCGGTAAGGATGACTCTTTCGCCGGCTTCTTTCGCTAAACTTTAAACTTACTTCTAGTAGGGTCGCAAGAGAAATAAATTCTGTTAAATCTCCCTTCTCTGATGACTTACACATTTTCAATCAAATCATGTCCCATATTTCTCAATTTCGCATTGATCAGGGCAGACGTTCCAGCTGCCGATTCAAAGAGAGAAGAGGGGAGAAGAAGGTAAAATCTTGCCTTAAAGCAAAGGGTCATACAGTTCTCACTCCATTGCCATTTCTTCGGTCTCTTCCTCAGAGTTAAGCTAGCCACTCTCAATTAGTGGAGTGGGCAACTTGCTTCCATTGATGGAGGCCTTGTCTTATGATAGGATAAATGACAAGCGAATACTAATCCCCTTGGGGGGCAGCCCCCATAAACACCTCCTCACACTCTTATCGATCCGGCCGACAGATGCCTGTTCCGCTAAATCACCCTACTTTTATAACTCGTCGTCTTAATAACTCCGCCTTTCCAGTGCCCAATCTTTCTCTGCTGAAATGACTCTATAATTGCTCAATAGGATTTATCCTATATTAGATAAAAAGGGCCTTTGAGATAGAAAACTTACCCATACTCTGCCCTATTCCCCTCACCCCTTGAAGAAGGCGTGATTGCTTGAG